GCTAACGTAGCTTACCTAAAGCACAACACTGAAGATGTTAAGACGAGCCCTAGAAAGCTCCGTAAGCACAAAGGTTTGGTCCTGACTTTACTATCAATTTTAGCCCAACTTATACATGCAAGTATCCGCGCCCCGGTGAGAATGCCCTACAATTCCCTACTAGGGAACAAGGAGCCGGTATCAGGCACAAAAAACCATAGCCCACGACACCTTGCTCATAGCCACAACCCCAAGGGGCCCCCTCCAGCAGTAACAAACATTAAGCAATAAGTGAAAACTTGACTTAGCCTAGGGCTAAGAGGGCCGGTAAAACTCGTGCCAGCCACCGCGGTTATACGGGATGGCCCAAATTGACAGGTATCGGCGTAAAGGGTGGTTATGATTTTAATAAGATAAAGACAAATGCCTTCAGAGCTGTGCTACGCAATTGAAGGTGAGGAAGCCCGACTACGAAAGTGACTTTAAAAATTCCGACCCCACGAAAGCTGAGACCCAAACTGGGATTAGAGACCCCACTATGCCCAGCCCTAAACTATGATAATAAACAACCCCCGTTATCCGCCCGGGAACTACAACCGCAAGGTTGAAACCCAAAGGACTTGGCGGTGCTTTAGACCCCCTAGAGGAGCCTGTTCTAGAACCGATGATCCCCGTTCAACCTCACCCTTTCTTGCTCCCTCCGCCTGTATACCTCCGTCGTCAGCTTACCCTGTAAAGGCCCGATAGTAAGCAAAATAGGCACGCCCCCCCCCCACGTCAGGTCAAGGTGCAGCGAATGAAAGGGAAGAAATGGGCTACATTCCCTAACAAAGTGCACACGGATAGGACGGCTGAAACGTGTTCTTGAAGAAGGATTTAGCAGTAAGCACAAAATAGAGCGTTGTACTGAACCTGGACCTAAGGCACGTACACACCGCCCGTCACTCTCCCCCAAACAATAGACTAAATAATTAAACCACCATTAAAAGCTAAAGGGGAGGCAAGTCGTAACATGGTAAGTGTACCGGAAGGTGTACTTGGTAAAGCGGGGCATAGCTAAAACAGCAAAGCGTCTCCCTTACACTGAGAAGTCGCCCGTGCAAATCGGACTGCCCTGACGCCCTAAAGCTAGCCTTTTAATTAAAAACACCACACAAACATCAATAACCCCTAAAACCCCACATAAACCTTAAACAAACCATTTTCCCCCTTTAGTATAGGCGATAGAACAAGACATAAGAGCAATAGAAGAAGTACCGCAAGGGAACGCTGAAAGAGAAATGAAACAACCCTGTAGAAGTAACAAGAAGCAGAGATTTTACCTCGTACCTTTTGCATCATGATTTAGCCAGCAAACCCAAGCAAAGAGCCCTTCAGTTTGAGCCCCCGAAACTAAGCGAGCTACTCCAAGACAGCCTATAAATAGGGCAAACTCGTCTCTGTGGCAAAAGAGTGAGAAGAGCTTTGAGTAGAGGTAAAAAACCAACCGAGCCTAGTTATAGCTGGTTGCCTGGGACTTGGATAGAAGTTCAGCCTCCCGGCCCTTTCCACCACACTTTCAAATGACCCCCTTCTGGCCAAGAAGAAGCCGAGAGAGTTAATCAAAGGGGGTACAGCCCCTTTGATAGAAGATACAACTTTTTCAAGAGGATAAAGATCATATATTAAACCGTATACTAGGTGGGCCTAAAAGCAGCCATCCTCATGGAAAGCGTCTCAGCTCAAGTATAACCTCCCCCCTCCCCCAATACTGACAATTTAATCTTATTCCCTTAAATATACCAGGCCCTTCCATGCAAACATGGAAAAGATTATGCTAATATGAGTAATAAGAGGGCTACCCCCTCTCCCCGCACAAGTGTAAGTCGGAACGGACCCCCCGCCGAGCTTTAACGGCCCCAACCAAAGAGGGCAATGTCCAAGGAACCAAATAACAGGAAACCCCCCCAATAAGTTACCGTTACCCCCACACTGGTGTGCCCCAAGGGAAAGACTAAAAGAAAGAGAAGGAACTCGGCAAACATACATTAAGCCTCGCCTGTTTACCAAAAACATCGCCTCTTGCAACCATAATGAATAAGAGGCCCCGCCTGCCCTGTGACTAAATTAGTTTAACGGCCGCGGTATCATGACCGTGCAAAGGTAGCGTAATCACTTGTCTTTTAAATGGAGACCCGTATGAATGGCCTTACGAGGGCTTAGCTGTCTCCTTTCTCCAGTCAATGAAATTGATCTCCCCGTGCAGAAGCGGGGATGACCACATAAGACGAGAAGACCCTATGGAGCTTTAGACACTAGAACAGACTATATACACTAGTCTTAACACAAGACAGAACCAAAAAAGACCCCTGTTCCAATGTCTTCGGTTGGGGCGACCACGGGGCAATACAAAACCCCCGCGCGGAACAAGGACAAACCTCCACAAGCAAGAGCCCCCGCTCTAACTAACAGAATTTCTGTCCATAAAGACCCGGCTAAGGCCGATCAACGAACCGAGTTACCCTAGGGATAACAGCGCAATCCTCTTCTAGAGACCCTATCGACAAGAGGGTTTACGACCTCGATGTTGGATCAGGACATCCTAATGGTGCAGCCGCTATTAAGGGTTTGTTTGTTCAACAATTAATAGTCCTACGTGATCTGAGTTCAGACCGGAGTAATCCAGGTCAGTTTCTATCTATGATATGCTCTTTTCTAGTACGCAAGGACCGAGAAGAGGGGGCCCATGTTAAAAATACGCCCCTCCCCCCACCTGATGAAGACAACTAAAACAGGCAATAGGACATACCCTATTTACGCCTGAGATAACGGCATGTTAGTGTGGCAGAGCCTGGTAATTGCAAAAGGCCTAAGCCCTTCAAACAGGGGTTCAAATCCTCTCCCTAACTATGACGTCAACACTCCTAATCTACATCATCAACCCCCTAACCTTCATCGTACCCGTACTGTTGGCCGTCGCATTCTTAACCCTGCTTGAACGAAAGGTCTTAGGCTATATGCAACTACGCAAGGGCCCCAACATTGTAGGCCCTTATGGACTACTACAACCCATTGCTGACGGCGTCAAACTTTTCATTAAAGAACCCGTTCGACCTTCAACTTCATCCCCCCTTTTATTTTTAGCCACCCCCATACTAGCACTAACACTGGCCCTAACACTATGGGCCCCCATGCCCCTCCCCTACCCAGTCATCGACTTGAACCTTGGCATTCTCTTCGTCCTAGCCTTGTCAAGCCTCGCAGTCTACTCCATCCTGGGCTCAGGTTGAGCATCCAACTCAAAGTACGCCTTAATTGGGGCCCTCCGAGCTGTCGCCCAAACCATCTCCTACGAGGTAAGCCTTGGCCTCATCTTACTAAGCACAATTATCTTCGCTGGCGGCTTTACTCTGCAAACCTTCAACACCGCCCAAGAAGCTATCTGACTAGTCCTACCCGCGTGACCCCTAGCTGCAATATGATACATTTCAACCTTAGCAGAAACTAACCGAGCACCCTTTGACCTCACTGAGGGGGAGTCAGAACTAGTCTCAGGGTTTAACGTAGAATACGCAGGAGGCCCCTTCGCCCTATTCTTTCTAGCAGAATACGCTAACATCCTCCTTATAAACACACTGTCCGCCACCCTATTCCTAGGGGCCTCCCATATGCCTACAATCCCAGAATTGACCGCAGTCAACCTGATAAGCAAAGCAGCCCTCCTATCCGTGATATTCCTCTGAGTACGGGCCTCGTACCCCCGATTTCGCTACGACCAGCTAATACACCTGATCTGAAAAAACTTCCTCCCTCTCACACTAGCCCTTATTATCTGGCACCTGTCGCTCCCCATCGCACTCACCGGAGTGCCCCCCCAGCCCTAAAACAGGAGCCGTGCCTGAACAAAGGGTCACTTTGATAGAGTGAATTACGAGGGTTAAAACCCCTCCGGCTCCTTAGGAAAGAGGGACTCGAACCCAACCTAAAGACATCAAAAATCCTCGTGCTTCCACTACACCATTTCCTAGTAAAGTCAACTAATTAAGTTTTCGGGCCCATACCCCGGACATGTAGGTTAAAGTCCTGCCTTTATCAATGAACCCTTATATCTTGCCCACCTTATTCCTAGGCCTCGGCCTAGGAACAACCATTACCTTTGCAAGCTCACACTGACTACTCGCCTGAATGGGCATTGAGATAAACACCCTTGCCATTCTACCCCTTATAGCACAACACCACCACCCCCGAGCAGTTGAAGCCACAACAAAGTACTTTCTAGCACAAGCAGCAGCCGCTGCCATACTCCTGTTCGCGAGTACCACCAACGCCTGACTAACCGGACAATGGGATATTCAACAAATATCCCACCCCCTGCCCACAACTATAATTATCATCGCCCTCGCACTCAAAATCGGACTAGCCCCCCTACACTCATGACTCCCCGAAGTACTTCAAGGCCTTGACCTCACTAACGGACTAATCCTGTCCACCTGACAAAAACTCGCCCCCTTTGCCCTCATCCTCCAACTTCAACCCACTAACCCAACAATCCTCATACTCCTGGGGCTTACATCCACCCTAGTAGGGGGCTGGGGCGGGCTAAACCACACACAGCTGCGTAAGATTCTAGCCTACTCCTCCATCGCTCACCTGGGCTGAATAATCCTCGTACTACAATTTTCACCCTCCCTCACCCTCCTCACCCTCCTCACCTATATAGCCATGACATCCTCACTATTCCTCGTATTCAAACTAACCAGCTCCACAAACATCAACACTCTAGCCACCTCCTGAGCCAAAGCCCCAGCCCTTACATCCCTCACACCTTTGACCCTACTCTCCCTAGGGGGCTTACCCCCACTAACAGGCTTCATACCGAAATGACTAATCCTGCAAGAACTAACAAAACAAGGCTTAGCCCTAACTGCAACCATCGCCGCAATAAGCGCCCTCCTAAGCCTCTACTTCTACCTACGACTCTCCTACGCAATAACCCTCACAATATCCCCAAACAGCCTAACAAGCACAACCTCCTGACGCCTCCCCCCGCCCCGCCCTACGATACCTCTTACCCTCTCAGCCACAGTAGCCACCCTCCTACTCCCCTTAACCCCGGCTCTGACCAGCGCACTAACCCTGTAAGAGGCTTAGGCTAACAATCAGACCAAGGACCTTCAAAGCCCTAAGCGGGAGTGAGAACCTCCCAGCCCCTGTAAGACTTGCGGGACATTACCCCACATCTCCTGCATGCAAAACAGACACTTTAATTAAGATAAAGCCTTACTAGATGGGTAGGCCTCGATCCTACAAACTTTTAGTTAACAGCTAAACGCCCAAACCAGCGAGCATCCATCTACCTTTCCCCCGCCTGTCGGGGGACAGAGGCGGGGGAAAGCCCCGGTAGACGATAGTCTACATCTTCAGATTTGCAATCTGACGTGTTGACACCTCGAAGCTTGATAAGAAGAGGACTCTAACCCCTGTCTATGGGGCTACAACCCACCACTTTAAACTCAGCCATCTTACCTGTGGCAATCACACGTTGATTTTTCTCGACCAATCACAAAGATATCGGCACCCTATACCTAATTTTTGGTGCCTGAGCTGGGATAGTAGGCACAGCTTTAAGTTTACTTATCCGCGCCGAACTAAGTCAACCAGGCGCCCTTTTAGGGGACGACCAAATCTACAACGTAATTGTTACGGCACATGCCTTTGTAATAATTTTCTTTATGGTCATACCAATTATAATCGGAGGCTTCGGAAACTGACTAATCCCTCTGATGATCGGGGCCCCGGACATAGCATTTCCTCGAATAAACAACATAAGCTTCTGGCTACTTCCTCCATCTTTTCTCCTCCTCCTTGCCTCCTCTGGAGTAGAGTCGGGAGCAGGGACTGGGTGAACAGTTTACCCCCCTCTCTCAGGCAACCTGGCCCATGCTGGAGCTTCTGTTGACCTAACAATTTTCTCCCTTCATCTGGCCGGGGTATCCTCAATTCTAGGGGCCATTAACTTTATCACAACAATTATTAATATGAAGCCCCCGGCCATTTCTCAATACCAGACCCCCCTCTTCGTATGGTCCGTCTTGATCACCGCCGTCCTCCTTTTACTCTCTCTGCCTGTCCTTGCTGCTGGTATTACCATACTCCTGACTGACCGGAATCTAAACACACCCTTCTTTGACCCCGCAGGAGGGGGTGACCCAATCCTTTACCAACACTTATTTTGATTCTTTGGCCACCCCGAAGTATATATTCTTATTCTTCCAGGCTTTGGAATAATTTCACACATTGTTGCTTACTACTCAGGGAAAAAAGAACCCTTTGGTTACATAGGAATGGTGTGAGCTATAATGGCCATCGGCCTACTAGGATTTATTGTTTGAGCTCACCACATATTCACAGTCGGCATGGACGTAGACACACGAGCGTACTTCACATCCGCCACAATGATTATTGCAATCCCCACTGGTGTTAAAGTCTTTAGCTGACTGGCAACCCTGCATGGAGGGGCCATCAAATGAGAAACGCCCCTCTTATGGGCCCTCGGGTTTATCTTCTTATTCACAGTCGGAGGACTAACAGGAATTGTGCTAGCCAACTCTTCCCTAGACATTGTTCTTCATGACACATACTATGTGGTGGCCCACTTCCATTATGTCCTATCCATGGGGGCCGTCTTTGCCATCATCGCAGCTTTCGTACACTGATTCCCCCTATTTTCAGGCTACACTCTGCACAGCACATGAACTAAAATCCAGTTTGGAGTAATGTTCCTAGGGGTCAACCTGACCTTCTTCCCTCAACATTTCCTTGGATTAGCGGGTATGCCCCGACGCTATTCAGACTACCCCGACGCTTACACGCTATGGAACACTGTCTCCTCAATTGGGTCATTAATCTCCCTAGTAGCAGTCATTATACTCTTATTCATCATCTGAGAAGCCTTCGCAGCTAAACGTGAAGTCCTCTCCGTAGAACTAGCCACAACAAATGTAGAGTGACTAAATGGCTGCCCGCCCCCTTACCACACATTTGAGGAGCCTGCATTCGTGCAAGTGCAAACAAACTAGACGAGAAAGGAAGGAATCGAACCCCCGTGAACTGGTTTCAAGCCAGCCGCGTCACCACTCTGCCACTTTCTTCATTAAGACACTAGTAAAACAAACATTACCCTGCTTTGTCAAAGCAATATTGTGGGTTAGATCCCCACGTGTCTTGGACAAACAATGGCCCATCCCTCACAGCTAGGATTTCAAGACGCAGCTTCTCCAGTTATAGAAGAACTACTACACTTCCACGATCACACCCTAATAATCGTTTTTCTCATTAGCACCCTAGTACTCTACATCATTGTTGCCATAGTCTCAACAAAACTAACAAACAAATACATCCTTGACTCCCAAGAGATCGAAATCATCTGAACCGTCCTCCCAGCTATTATTCTAATTTTAATCGCACTGCCCTCCCTCCGAATCTTGTACCTTATAGACGAGATTAATGACCCACACCTCACCATTAAAGCAATCGGCCACCAGTGGTATTGAAGCTACGAATACACTGACTACGAAAGCTTAGGGTTCGACTCATACATAATCCCAACACAGGACCTAGCCCCTGGGCAGTTCCGACTGCTGGAAGCTGACCACCGAATAGTTGTCCCTGTTGAATCCCCCGTCCGAGTATTAGTGACTGCCGAAGATGTCCTTCACTCTTGAGCAGTGCCCGCCCTAGGCGTAAAAATGGATGCCGTACCCGGACGCCTAAACCAAGCAGCATTCATTGCATCCCGACCAGGGGTATTCTACGGGCAATGCTCCGAAATCTGCGGAGCCAACCATAGTTTTATGCCCATCGTAGTGGAAGCTGTCCCTCTACAACACTTTGAGAACTGATCATCTTTAATACTCCAAGACGCTTCGCTAAGAAGCTAAACAGGGCCTAGCGTTAGCCTTTTAAGCTAAAGATTGGTGCCTCCCAACCACCCTTAGTGAAATGCCCCAACTCAACCCACTTCCGTGATTTTCCATCCTGTTTTACTCATGACTAGTCTTCCTGGTCATTCTCCCACCAAAAGTCTTAGCCCACAGTTTCCCCAACGAACCAAACCCTGAGGCCACAGAAGCATCCCAACCCCAAACATGAGTCTGACCATGGTACTAAACTTCTTCGATCAATTTGAAAGCCCCTCCCTCCTAGGAATCCCACTAGTAGTCCTGGCCTTAAGCCTACCCCTACTATTATTCCCAACTCCCTCTCCCCGATGACTAAACAGCCGTTTACTCACCCTACAAAACTGGTTTATCAACCGATTTACCCAACAACTTCTACTACCCCTAAGCCTAGGCGGACATAAATGAGCCCTACTACTCACTTCACTAATACTGTTCCTCATCGCACTAAACATGCTAGGTCTTCTCCCATATACCTACACCCCTACAACACAGCTATCCTTAAACATAGGCCTGGCTGTACCCCTTTGACTGGCCACAGTAATCGTCGGCCTGCGCAACCAACCCACCATTGCCCTAGGACACCTCCTCCCCGAGGGCACACCCGCACCTCTAGTCCCTGTACTTATTGTTATCGAAACAATTAGCCTATTTATTCGACCTCTGGCCCTGGGCGTACGGTTGACAGCCAACCTCACAGCAGGACATTTACTCATTCAACTAATCGCCACAGCCGCCTTCGCCTTACTCCCCCTTATGACAACAGTAGCAATTTTAACAAGCACCGTGCTACTCTTATTGACACTGCTAGAGGTGGGTGTCGCAATAATTCAAGCCTATGTATTTGTGCTTCTTCTCAGCCTATACCTCCAAGAAAACGTATAATTAAAGGCCCCACATACCCCCACGAGCAAGCTATCACACGAGATGAATTTTTACCCCTCCCAATGCACGATAGCAGGTTTCCGCTTATTAAGAGATATTATTACGACTTACCTCTCCCGAATCCGGGTCGCTACCTTCCGTTTATGAGCAGCTATTACCCCCCCCCATCTTACAGCTTTCCCTCTCTTTTGTAGTACGACCCCCCAAAATCGAATTAACCCTTTCTTGTGAACCAAGTCCTCGCACTACTGTTGAAATCAAATTTGCCTAAAGACGGAATTCTGAACCTCTGACAACAATAACATTTTATACAGCCGCCACGCTACTCCGCATAAAACTACTGAGCACAATCCTAACCCCTGCAATCGAGCTTCTCTGGCGGCTTTCTATGATCGCAAACACCTATATGTCCTTCCACCAACACCCGTACCATATAGTTGACCCCAGCCCCTGACCACTCACAGGCGCAGTCGCTGCCTTACTATTAACATCAGGTCTTGCAATCTGATTCCACTTCAACTCTTTGGTCTTATTAACCCTAGGACTCATCCTATTGCTCCTCACAATATACCAATGATGACGGGATATCACACGAGAAGGGACATTTCAAGGTCACCACACACCCCCCGTCCAGAAGGGCCTACGCTACGGAATAATTCTATTCATTACCTCAGAAGTCTTCTTCTTCCTCGGCTTTTTCTGAGCCTTCTATCACTCCAGCCTAGCCCCAACTCCCGAGCTGGGGGGCTGCTGACCCCCCACTGGGATCACCCCCTTGGACCCCTTTGAAGTCCCACTACTTAACACAGCAGTTTTACTCGCCTCAGGCGTGACGGTTACCTGAGCCCACCATAGCATCATAGAAGGCCACCGAAAGCAAGCAATTCAATCCTTGCTACTAACCATCCTACTTGGCTTCTACTTCACCTTCCTACAGGCCATAGAGTACTACGAAGCACCATTCACAATTGCCGACGGAGTTTATGGATCTACATTTTTTGTAGCGACAGGATTCCACGGACTCCATGTCATTATTGGATCTACTTTCCTCGCCGTATGTCTACTCCGACTAATTCAACACCACTTTACCTCCGAACACCACTTCGGCTTTGAAGCCGCTGCCTGATACTGACACTTTGTAGACGTCGTCTGACTCTTCCTCTACATTTCAATCTATTGATGAGGATCCTAATCTTTCTAGTACCAAACTTAGTATAAGTGACTTCCAATCACCCGGTCTTGGTTAAAATCCAAGGAAAGATAATGAACCTAATCATCACAATCATTATTATTGCTATCTCCCTAACCACCGTGCTAGCTATCGTGTCCTTTTGACTGCCCCTTATGTTCCCCGACCATGAAAAACTCTCCCCCTACGAATGCGGCTTCGACCCCGTCGGCTCGGCGCGGTTACCCTTTTCCCTCCGATTCTTCCTAGTTGCCATTCTCTTTCTCCTTTTTGACCTAGAGATTGCCCTTCTCCTTCCCCTTCCCTGGGGAAGCCAATTGGAATCCCCCCTCCTAACATTTTTTTGAGCATCCCTGGTCTTAGTTCTTCTCACCCTCGGCTTAGTCTATGAGTGGCTACAAGGCGGGCTAGAATGAGCCGAATAGGTAATTAGTTTAAAGAAAACATTTGATTTCGGCTCAGAAGCTTATGGTTCAAGTCCATAATAACCTAATGACCCCCACCCATTTTGCTCTTTCATCCACCTTCATACTCGGACTAACAGGACTAGCATGTCACCGAACCCACCTCCTCTCCGCACTCCTCTGCCTTGAAGGTATAATACTCTCTTTATTTATTGCCCTCTCCCTATGAACCATACAACTTTCTACCACTAACTTTTCAGGCTCTGCAATACTCCTCCTGGCCTTCTCAGCCTGCGAAGCAAGTGCAGGGCTAGGCCTGCTAGTAGCCACCGCCCGCACCCACGGCACTGACCGACTACAAAACCTCAACCTCTTACAGTGCTAAAAATCTTAATCCCCACCCTTATGCTGATACCTACGGCATGATTGGCCACACCTAAATGACTATGACCAACGACACTGTTCCACAGCCTCACCATCGCAGTAATCAGCCTAACCTGATTAAAGAACCTATCGGACACAGGATGGTCCTGCTTAAACCTCTACATGGCAACGGACCCCCTCTCCACCCCACTCCTTGTCCTAACTTGCTGACTTCTACCACTAATAATTCTCGCTAGCCAAAACCACATAACCCCTGAACCACTAAATCGCCAGCGAATATACATCACACTATTAGCCTCCCTCCAACTCTTTCTAATCATAGCATTTGGGGCTACAGAAATCATCATGTTCTACATCATATTTGAGGCCACCCTTATTCCAACCCTTATTCTTATCACACGCTGAGGAAACCAAACACAGCGACTTAACGCCGGCACCTACTTTTTATTTTACACCTTGGCAGGATCACTACCACTTCTCGTAGCGCTTCTACTTCTACAAAATACGACCGGAACCCTATCTCTACTAACCTTTCAATACTCTAGCCCCGCCCTGCTAACCACATATGCAGACAAGTTATGATGAGCGGGCTGCTTACTAGCCTTCCTAGTAAAAATACCGCTGTACGGAATACATTTGTGGCTTCCCAAAGCACATGTAGAAGCCCCTGTAGCAGGCTCGATAGTGCTTGCAGCAGTTTTACTAAAGCTGGGCGGGTACGGCACAATACGTAACCTGGTCACACTCGAACCCCTGACCAAAGAACTAAGTTACCCCTTCATTATTTTCGCCCTATGGGGAGTTGTTATAACCAGCTCAATCTGCTTACGACAAACAGACCTAAAGTCATTAATTGCTTACTCATCTGTCAGCCACATAGGCCTAGTAGTAGGAGGCATTCTCATCCAAACCCCATGAGGATTCTCGGGCGCCATAATTCTAATAATCGCACACGGACTAACCTCCTCCGCCCTTTTCTGTTTAGCAAACACACAGTACGAACGGACACACAGCCGAACAATAATTTTAGCTCGGGGTATACAAATGCTCCTGCCACTAATAACCTCGTGATGATTCATTGCCAGCCTCGCAAATTTAGCCCTACCCCCCCTCCCTAACTTAATAGGCGAACTCATAATCCTTACCTCTCTATTCAACTGATCCCCCTGGACAATCGCCCTCACAGGGGCGGGCACCCTCATCACCGCGACCTACTCCCTCTACATATTTCTTATAACCCAACGGGGCCCTGTTCCGTCACATATCTTTGCTTTAGAGCCGTCACACACCCGGGAACACTTACTAATAGCCCTTCACTTACTACCCCTCGCACTATTAATTCTCAAACCCGAGCTTATCTGAAGTTGAACTTCTTGTAGGTATAGTTTAACAAAAACGATAGATTGTGATTCTGAAGTCAGGGGTGAAAACCCCCTTACCCACCGAGAGAGGCGCCAGAGCAACGAAGACCGCTAACCTTCGCAACCTCGGTTAAACCCCGGGGCTCACTTACCAGCTCCTAAAGGATAATAGCCATCCGCTGGTCTTAGGAACCAGAAACTCTTGGTGCAACTCCAAGTAGTAGCTATGCACATTACCCCCCTTATAATATCCTCAAGCCTAATAATTATTATTACACTACTCGCTACCCCTATCCTCACAAGCATGCGCCCGGAACCCAAAGACCCCCACTGAGCCCTCACCCAAGTAAAAACAGCAGTAAAGCTAGCATTTCTAGTAAGCCTGCTACCCCTGCTTCTATTTGTAAGCGAGGGCACAGAAACAATTGTCACCACCTGAACCTGAATAAACACACTTACATTCGATATTAACATTAGCCTAAAATTCGATATCTACTCAACTATTTTTACTCCTGTCGCCCTCTACGTCACCTGGTCAATTCTAGAATTTGCATCCTGGTACATACACTCGGACCCCTACATGAACCGGTTCTTCAAATACCTGCTTGTCTTCCTAATCGCCATAATCGTACTAGTCACAGCCAACAACATATTTCAACTTTTCATCGGCTGAGAAGGCGTAGGCATTATATCGTTCCTACTTATTGGCTGATGGTACGGCCGAGCTGACGCAAACACTGCTGCCCTACAAGCAGTTGTGTACAATCGAGTTGGGGATATTGGCCTAATCTTCACCATAGCATGATTAGCCATAAACGTCAACTCATGAGAAATACACCAAATATTTTCAGGCACTAATAGCACGGACCTCACACTTCCACTTTTAGGTCTTATTATTGCCGCTACCGGTAAGTCAGCCCAATTTGGACTACACCCCTGACTTCCCTCGGCTATGGAGGGACCAACGCCGGTATCTGCCCTACTGCACTCAAGTACCATGGTCGTCGCGGGCATTTTCTTATTGATTCGAATGAGTCCTCTACTAGAAAACAACCAAACAGCCCTCACCACCTGCCTCTGCTTAGGCGCCCTCACCACCCTATTTACAGCCACATGTGCTCTAACCCAGAACGATATCAAGAAAATCGTAGCTTTTTCAACATCAAGCCAGCTAGGCCTGATAATAGTTACTATCGGACTAAACCAACCACAGCTTGCTTTCCTTCACATCTGCACCCATGCCTTTTTTAAGGCAATACTCTTCCTCTGCTCAGGCTCAATTATCCACAGCCTCAACGATGAACAAGACATTCGAAAAATAGGCGGGATACACAACCTCGCCCCCCTTACATCCTCCTGCCTCACTATTGGGAGCCTCGCCCTCACCGGCACCCCCTTTTTAGCAGGCTTCTTCTCCAAAGACGCAATCATTGAAGCCCTAAATACTTCCTACCTCAACGCCTGGGCCCTTACACTCACGCTACTAGCCACCTCTTTTACAGCTATCTACAGCCTCCGCCTGATCTTCTTCGTATCTATAGGGCACCCCCGATTTAACTCCCTCCCCCCCATTAATGAAAACAACCCGGCCGTCATTAACCCTATCAAGCGACTTGCCTGAGGAAGTATCCTAGCCGGCCTACTCATTACTTCAAACATCGCCCCGCTAAAAACACCCATCATATCCATACCCCCCCTACTAAAACTAGCCGCCCTTCTAGTCACTATCCTTGGACTTTTAACAGCACTAGAACTTGCTTCCCTGACAAACAAGCAGTTTAACCCTACACCCAAACTGTACCCCCACCACTTCTCCAACATACTAGGCTTCTTCCCAACAATCACCCACCGACTCCCCCCAAAATTAAACCTACTACTAGGCCAAACGGTCGCCACCCAAATAATCGACCAAACCTGGCTGGAGAAATCGGGACCTAAGGCAATTGTCTCACTAAACATCCCCCTGGTCACAACTACAAGCAACACTCAACAAGGGGCCATCAAAACCTACCTGACACTATTCCTACTCACCCTGACACTTGCCACCCTCACCCTCATAATTTAGACTGCTCGAAGCGTACCACGACCCAGGCCCCGAGTCAACTCTAATACAACAAACAACGTAAGAAGAAGCGCCCAAGCGCAAACTACTAACATTCCCCCGCCAAACGAGTACATCATCGCCACTCCCCCTACATCCCCACGTAGCACACAAAACTCCCCGAGCTCTTCCACAGACAACCAAGAAACCTCATACCACCCCCCTCAAAATGGGCTAGACACTAAACCCACGCCCAGCAGATAAATTACCATCAGAGCTGCCACAGGTCGGCTGCCCAGACCCTCGGGGTAAGGCTCAGCAGCCAAGGCTGCCGAATACGCAAATACAACCAACATCCCCCCTAAGTAGATCAAAAAAAGGACTAAGGACAAGAAGGACGCCCCATACCCCACCAATACCCCACACCCCAAACCAGCCACCACAACTAACCCCAAAGCAGCAAAATAGGGCGAAGGATTAGAAGCAACAGCAACCAACCCTAGTACTAAACCAAACAATAACAAAGACATAAAGTAAGTCATAATTCTTACCAGGATTTTAACCAGGACTAATGACTCGAAAAATCACCGTTGTATTCAACTATAAGAACCTTTAATGGCAAGTCTCCGCAAAACCCACCCACTACTAAAAATCGCTAACAACGCGCTAGTCGATCTCCCCGCCCCATCCAATATTTCGGTATGATGGAACTTTGGCTCCTTACTAGGCCTCTGTTTAGCCGCCCAAATTCTCACAGGGTTGTTTTTAGCCATACACTACACCTCCGACATTGCTACTGCCTTCTCCTCTGTCGCACACATCTGCCGAGACGTAAACTACGGATGACTCATCCGAAACATACATGCCAATGGCGCATCCTTCTTCTTCATCTGCATCTACCTACATATCGGACGAGGCCTCTATTATGGCTCCTACCTTTACAAAGAAACATGGAATATTGGCGTAGTCCTACTGCTCCTGGTAATAATAACAGCTTTTGTGGGCTACGTCCTCCCCTGAGGACAGATATCATTTTGAGGGGCAACAGTCATCACCAACCTGCTATCCGCCGTGCCCTATGTTGGGAATACCCTCGTGCAATGAATTTGAGGGGGCTTCTCCGTAGACAACGCCACCCTAACCCGATTCTTCGCCTTCCACTTCTTATTCCCGTTTGTCATCGCGGCCCTAACTCTTATTCACCTACTCTTCCTCCACGAAACAGGCTCAAACAACCCCCTCGGACTAAACTCGGACACGGATAAAATCCCATTCCACCCATACTTCTCATACAAAGATCTCCTTGGCTTTGCAGCTATGCTTATTGCCCTAACCTCGCTAGCACTATTTTCACCTAACCTTCTAGGAGACCCCGACAACTTCATCCCCGCCAACCCCCTCGTCACCCCTCCCCACATCAAACCTGAATGATACTTCCTATTCGCATATGCAATTCTTCGCTCGATCCCAAACAAACTGGGGGGAGTACTAGCACTCTTGGCCTCAATCCTCGTACTCTTACTCGTTCCGATCCTTCACACGTCCAAACAACGAGGCCTCACATTCCGCCCCCTTACCCAACTTTTATTCTGGGCCTTAGTCGCTGACGTGGCCGTCCTAACCTGAATCGGTGGCATGCCTGTCGAACACCCCTTCATCATCATCGGGCAAGTGGCCTCCCTACTATACTTTGCTCTGTTCCTAATCTTCATGCCCCTAACCGGGTGATTAGAAAACAAAACCCTTGAACTGCTGTGCATTAGTAGCTCAACTCAGAGCATCGGCCTTGTAAGCCGAATGCTGGAGGTTAAAGTCCCCCCTACTGCTCAAAGAGGGGGGATTTTAACCCCCACCACTAGCTCCCAAAGCTAGCGTTCTAATCTAAACTACTCCTTGTAGTCCGTATATACATATATGTATTAACACCATTAATTTATATTAACCACACATAGGATGATTTAGTACATATATGTATAATCACCATAACTCGGCTTAACCCATTCATACGACACCATTAACTAAAGGTTCACACGAGACAAACTTGTAAGACCTAATTAATCATTCATTGACGAATATATACCACGGATCCTCACCCCGTTATGTTCTTATTATTTTACGCAGTAAGAACCGACCAACCAGCACAAATAACGCGCTAACGGTTATTGAGGGTGAGGGACAAATATTGTGGGGGTTTCACCTAGTGAACTATTCCTGGCATTTGGTTCCTACTTCAGGGCCATTGATTGATATTACTCCTCCCACTTTCATCGACGCTGACATAAGTTAATGGTGACAATCATCTGGCGAGATAACCCCCCATGCCGGGCGTTCTCTCTACGAGGGTCATGGTTCTTTTTTTTTTCTTTTCCTTTCACCTCGCATTTCACAGTGCCCGTAACCTTATTAACAAGGTCGTACTCGCCCTTGGCGAGCAAGGAAATAGTATCCATGTTGAAAGTCATAACACAAGAATTGCATATGTTTATATCAAGGGCATAAACCGTGTTTACTCACTCCTAAGATTCCTGATATACCGCCCTGGGTGAAGGTTTTTAAGCGTTAAACCCCCCTACCCCCCTAAACTCCTGAGATGCCTAACAATCCTGCAAACCCCCCGGAAACAGGAAGCCCTCGAGTAGCTTATTTTCTTACCAAATGTGTCTTTATTTACAATATTACAATAATGCATAC